CCTCCAAGAACTGTATATGAGAATTTCATCTCGTACAGCTCAAACAAAAAAAAAAGAACCACATACTGATTGAAACGGATATGGAATATAAAGTTTTAAACTTCTCTCTCATTCAATATTATTAAAAGATATGAAAGAGTCAAAATGCGAAAGCTCTTCTTTGTGGTTAAATGCCAAAAAATCAAGTCAGCTCATTCGTCTTTATGTTGTGTTGATCGTTACAGGCCTCTTGAATCTTCTAGATTACCTATCTTTATTGCCTTTTTTATTTGGTATTTGTATGGAACGGGGAATGGGGATTTCTTCTTGTTTTCTTTATTATTGATAGGAATTCTCTTGTTAAGACCCTACTTAACTAATCAATTGAAACCTCAGATTCATACGAGAACCACGATAATTCAATGAAACCTTCAAAGTCCAAAATTCACTGAGTGAGAACCATTGGATCATCACTTATTCAATCAAAAAAATAGCTATAATGACTAAAAAAATAAAATACAAAGAAGCGCTTATCCTTTGATCCAAATAAGAGTTTAAAAGCAGAAAAATATTTTGATTTATTAAAGTTTATAAGATAGAACGGAAAGAAGTCCGGCTACGAGGTCTGAGTATTAAGTATGAATCATAGTTCGAATACTTTGTGATCTATTTGATCTATTTCGTGCTCCGGATACTCGAATGAATATCCGACGAAGTAAAACCATCTTGATAAAGATGACAGATCCCATTCTCTGTACTATCCATAGGGTCAATTCTAACAAGTCACACACTCATATTCCGGAAATATACAATGCAGAAAAAAAATTTCGCGGTCGAACTACCAAAGGAGAATAGGCTAAAATTTTTAGACCTACATACTTTACTTTTTTGTATCCAGCTAAAGGGACTTCCAGATTCTTCTCAGTCTAATTCACTGAAATTCCATCCAGTAGAACAGAAGAATTATAAATCTCCAAAATAATAGATAAGAATACCGCAAATAGAGCCATTGCAACACCCATCAAAGGGGTCGTTCCCCATCCAGGAGCTACTTTACCATATTCGGAATTCAATGGTTTCAATAACTTCCCTACAGTAGTGCTTCTTGGACCAGATCTAGAACTATCCTCAACAGTTTGTGTAGCCATAAATCTTATTTTGTATTCATTACGATCTGTTGACTTTGTATACCATTCCGTTGTAAATAAACGATCTTAGCATAGATCCATTGTGGTCTTTCAATTCTATAATAATGGAAACAGCAACCCTAGTCGCCATCTTTATATCTGGGTTACTTGTAAGTTTTACTGGGTATGCTCTATATACTGCCTTTGGGCAACCCTCTCAACAACTAAGAGATCCATTCGAGGAACACGGGGACTAGTTGACGTAATCAGCCTCCAAATATTTGGAGGCTGATTACGTCAATGAAGATAATGAAAAATTATTTCATTTTTTAGTTGAAATTTTAGGTGGTTCCCGAAAAAAAATAGCGAAAAAAATTATCCCTAAAGTGGATACTAAGAGAAATGTATAAACCAATGCTTCCATAAATTTGATCGTGGTTTACAATTATAGCTTTCATACCTGTTTTGTTTACTTGGGAGTATCCCTCTGGATAAAGAAAAAAAGAAAAAGAATCAAAGAAACGGCAGCGGTTTAAATCAAGATTCCTGCAGTACCCTATATTAAATAAAATCGCAAACAGAAACTAGAAGAAAAAAAGAAATGTTGCATCAGACTGCTTGTCTTTTTGTAGTTGGATCTCCAAGTTTTTGGAATGCCCCAAATTCCACTTGAGCATCCAAATCTGGATCAATACCAGCAAAAACATCTCTGAAGAGGGTTCTAGAACCATGCCAAATGTGTCCAAAGAAGAAAAGTAGAGCAAACGAAGCATGTCCAAAAGTAAACCAACCTCTTGGACTGCTACGAAAAACACCATCGGATTTCAAAGTAGCACGATCTAATTCAAAAATCTCACCCAATTGAGCCCGTCTAGCATATTTTTTTACAGTTGCGGGATCACTATAACTCACGCCATTGAGTTCACCACCATAAAACTCAACAGTTACACCTACTTGTTCGACACTATATTTTGATTCTGCCCTTCTAAAAGGGACGTCGGCTCTAACAATTCCGTCTCCGTCTACCAAAACAACCGGAAATGTTTCAAAAAAAGTAGGCATACGACGTACAAAAAGTTCACGCCCTTCTTTATTTCTAAAGACGGGATGTCCTAACCATCCAACAGCTATTCCATCCCCATTGTCCATTGAACCCGCTCGGAATAACCCCCCTTTTGCTGGATTATTACCAATATAATCATAAAAAGCTAATTTTTCAGGAATTTTAGACCAAGCTTCTGAAAAACTTTGATTTTCAGCCAGTCCCGCACTAACTCTTCGATATATTTCTTGTTGAAAGTATCCCTGATCCCATTGATAACGAGTAGGACCAAATAATTCGATGGGAGTAGTTGCAGAACCATACCACATAGTTCCAGCAACAACAAAAGCTGCAAAAAAGACTGCAGCAATACTACTGGAAAGGACGGTTTCAATATTGCCCATACGTAATCCTTTGTATAGACGTTGAGGCGGACGAACACTAAGATGGAATAGGCCCGCTAATATACCCAACGTCCCTGCTGCAATATGATGAGAGGCTATTCCTCCCGGAACAAAAGGGTCAAAGCCCTCCACGCCCCACGCCGGGTTTACGGGTTGGACCTTTCCGGTTAGTCCATAAGGGTCGGATACCCATATTCCAGGACCATATAATCCTGTTACATGAAATGCGCCAAAACCAAAGCAAGCCACTCCTGAAAGGAATAAATGAATTCCAAAAATCTTGGGCAAATCCAAAGAAGGTTTTCCTGTACGTTCATCACAAAAAATTTCTAGATCCCAATATACCCAATGCCAAATAGCTGCCAAGAAGCACAAGCCAGAAAATACGATATGTGCTCCGGCTACCCCTTCGTAACTCCAAAGACCCGGATTCGTTATAGTCCCTCCTGTAATATTCCAACCGCCCCACGAATTGGTTATTCCTAAACGAGTCATGAAAGGTATAACGAACATACCTTGTCTCCACATTGGATCAAGAACAGGGTCGGAGGGATCAAAAACTGCTAATTCATATAGAGCCATCGAACCGGCCCAACCAGCAACCAGAGCAGTATGCATTATATGAACAGAAAGCAAACGACCGGGATCATTCAATACAACAGTATGAACACGATACCAAGGCAAACCCATGGAAATACCCCTTTATCAACGAAAAATAGACACTATGTAACTTTATTGCATTGGAAAAAACTATGCTACGGACCCCCCTTTTTTAGGTAATTATTTCGGAGAAAGGATTAATATTTGTTCTATTCTGTTAGTAATAATGGAACAATTCGATTCATAAGTCATAAGAAAAAAGGGAAGCGGATCTATTCTATATCCGATAAGTACCAATACGCAATGGGGGTGAATCCTATTTTATATGAACCAAGATAGCTATTGTTGTTCATCATTCAGAAGCCCGTTCGTAAAAAATTTCCTTTACTTTTATTTTATATTTTATTTTAGCTTATTCAACTTATGTATTAAATATGATTAATTTAAATATGATTAATAAAGTAGGAAAAAAGGATAATAGTATTAAAAAACGAAACCCCCAGTTTTACGTTTCCACATCAAAGTGAAATAGAGAACTTCATTCTCTTTTTTTTTCATTTCATGCCTATTGGCGTTCCAAAAGTACCTTTTCGAAGTCCTGGAGAAGGAGATACATCTTGGGTTGACATATAGTGCGACTTGTCAGATATATTGGGCTATATGGGATTTACCCATTTTCTCCCTCGATCGAGATATCCTCTGTTTTGCCCAAAAAGATTGATTGAATTATCAAAAATTTGTAACGCGAAGCGCAAAAAATAAAGTGGAATTAAATGCAGGGAGTATTTAGATTGATATTAGATTATCAAATTTTTTTTATGGTTTACGTGATCGGACTAATAAAATGAAGTATCCAGGCTCCGTTTAGTAAAAACCCAATTGATATTACTACTTATATAATATGCAAAATTATGATAAAAATTCTAAAAAAAAAATTTTTGAAACAGGGTGATCTAAAACAGACTGTTGCTCAAATCAAATAATATAATGAAAAATTTGTTGACTAGTTGACAGAAGACATGTGAAAGAAATGAATTGAAAAAAAAAGAAGGAGTAGTAAAAAAAGATGCGGTATTTGGTTCATTTGTCCTATATGTGCAAATCAAAATCGGGCAAATTTTTCCTTTTACTCGGGGTAGAGCATAAACCTAAAAAATGGAATCAAAAAAAGGAAGAAGCCCGTTCAGGAACAAGAAAAAACCATCGACATTTCAACTGAATCTCGATGAAAAAAAAATATCAACGAATCAAGTTAGTCTGACAGGCTTAATCAATCGTTTTATTATAGGATTATAATATCTAATAAAAGGGGCCAAAACAGATTTTTTCTTTGACTTTTGGGAGCAAGTCCTTCCGTTATAAGTTAGAAAGAAAAACCTTCTATGAAAAAAAAAGGGGGTTGGAATCGACACATTGATTTTTTCACAATTTTTGTTGAACCGTATGCATCAAAAGGTGCCTGTACGGCTCCTAAGGAATAAAATTTTATCCTAATCAACCGACTTTATCGAGAAAGATTATTTTTTTTAGGCCAAGAGGTTGATACCGAAATCTCGAATCAACTTATTAGTCTTATGATATATCTCAGTATAGAAAAGGATACCAAAGATCTTTATTTGTTTATAAACTCTCCTGGTGGATGGGTAATATCTGGAATGGCTATTTATGATACTATGCAATTTGTGCGACCCGATGTACAGACAATATGCATGGGATTGGCCGCTTCAATAGCATCCTTTATCCTAGTCGGAGGAGCAATTACCAAACGTATAGCATTCCCTCACGCTTGGCGCCAATGAGTTTTTTTATTTTCGAGAAAAAAATACTATGCCTTCGCCATCGAAAATATGAATTAGTTAAGTAATAATAGCATGGCACTTCGAATTCGATATGAAATTTTTTAGATTAAAAAAATTAGATTATATATTGAAAGAGTAGTATGAGATAAGGAAGGGGTATTTCAAATGATATCTTACCTATTCGGGCACATCTCAGCGTCACAAACTTTGTTTTCACACCGGAAGCTTATTTAAAAAATTTATATATAAAAAAAAAAAAAGACACTTTGGGATTGCTGAATCATAGACAAAGCAAAAAAATGATATATAAAGCAACGGAACCATCATAGTATTTTTTTAACTCCTACAAAAAAGAAGGATGGTAATTGGATGAGTTCTGGATCTGCGTATAATACAACCTATATTTTTTTTTCTTTCGCCAAAAGGAAAGGTAAAAAAAGTAAATTCCATTGTGGAGCCGTATGCAATGCACAAAAAAGCCTGTACGGTTATTCAATTTTCTCTGTTTTTTTTGGTTATCTCGCCTCATTCTGCGAAATAGAAGAAAATTTTCTATTATATCATCAGGGTAATGATCCATCAACCCGCTAGTTCGTTTTATGAGGCACAAACGGGAGAATTTATCTTGGAAGCGGAAGAACTACTAAAACTTCGCGAAACTATCACAAGGGTTTATGTACAAAGAACGGGCAAACCTATATGGGTTGTATCCGAAGACATGGAAAGGGATGTTTTTATGTCAGCAACAGAAGCCCAAGCTCATGGAATTGTTGATCTTGTCGCGGTTCAATAAAAAATAGGAGCGATTTCATGCAAATCTACAATTTCTAATTTTATATCTTTTTAGATTAAAGGTTTAGTTTCATATTCTCTTCAATATAAAAAAAAATATATTGAAGAGAATCTTGAAGAGAAGTAATTCAGAATTAACCGGTTAGAACTAATCTAAACCAGCCCATTATTTATATGATTCCGTATGCCAACCATTAAACAACTTATTAGAAATACAAGACAGCCAATCCGAAATGTCACGAAATCCCCAGCGCTTCGGGGATGCCCTCAGCGACGAGGAACATGTACTCGGGTGTATGTGCGACTCGTTTAGATCATAGACTGAGACACAAAAAGGAAATTCTTTTTGAAATATCAAGGATCAGTACCTGTGAATAAAATAGAATGGAGGAACTCGATTCATTATTTAAAAAAGATAGATCGTTCATATCTTCTATTGTGTCTGAAACTTATGGTTTACATTGGTGCAAATCCAATCAACTCCATTTTTTAGAAAACCCCCAATGATAACAAATGGTTATCCATTAAGCGGGGGAAATTCCATTTTTTATTAAATCCACTCTTGAAAGAAAAGAACGGACTAACAAGGTAAACGACCAAATCAATTTTACAAATGAAATACCGTTACTGTATAAAGTGGATCTCATTGTGAAAGACCTATTACTGGAATATTGATGGGGTAGAGCCAAAGAATGTGAATTGTACAAGTTACCAATAGTATTGATTAATTAAAAGAAGGAGCTCCGGTGTATAGAGAGGACCTCACCGTTTTAGAAGTAACCATAGAAACGATGGAACCCACTATTTATCCATTCAAAGCAAAGCAAAATACCTAGCAAAAAGTAGTGGTGGGGAAGGTTAGAGTAGCAAAAGCCATTGGAATTTTTTTTTATACATTGGAATAATTCGTTTGGTTATTAATAGACTAGTAAAGGGGAAAAGAATAACTAAAAAAAGAATTAGTTATTCATCAAAGTTTGATTTATTCAATGACTAGAATTAAACGCGGATATATAGCTCGGAGGCGTAGAACAAAACTTCGTTTATTTGCATCAAGCTTTCGAGGGGCTCATTCACGACTTACACGAACTATGACTCAACAGAGAATAAGAGCTTTAGTTTCGGCTCATCGGGATAGGGGTAAAAGAAAAAGGGATTTTCGGCGCTTATGGATCACTCGAATAAATGCCGTAATTCACGAAATGGGGGTATTCTATAGTTATAACCGATTCATACACAATCTGTACAAAAAGCAATTACTTCTTAATCGGAAAATACTTGCACAAATAGCTCTATTAAATAGGAGTTGTCTTTATACGATTTCGAATGAGATAAAAGAATAAGGGGATTGGAAGAAATCCACTAAAATATTTGAAATAGAGTTCTAAGGAGAATGAGCTCGGGGAAGGTAGAGTAGAAATTAGTATTATAAAAAAGTCGTCAAAACAAAACGAGAGTATATAGTCGCTAAAAAAAGAGTTAAGTTATTCTTTTTCTTTTCGAGAATTCTTTTCTTTTTTTGTTTTCTGACAGACACAGACATAACAATCAAATTTTGATTCTTGATTGGATTTTTCGAACAAAATGTTAATCTCTTTTTTAATTCCTTCAGATTGGAATTGTTATTCAATTGAAGAATAAGTCTATTTTTTTCTGGTTCTAAGGCTAGTAGTTCTAGGGGTCGACTCACTTCTTTCAAATTGTTTCTGATTATTAAGAAAAGGTAACAAAGATAAAATACGAGCTTGTTTTATAGCAATAGTGATTAATCGTTGTTGTTTTAAAGTAACTCTATTCACCCGTCTAGATAATATTTTTCCTTGTTCACTAATAAATCGACTAATTAAACTCATGTTTCTATAATCAATTCGATCCCCCGATTGGATCGGGGGCAAACGCCTACGAAAAGATCGCTTGGATTTAGTAAAAAGTCGCTTAGATTTATTCATAATTTTTTTATTCCTTATCTCTATAAAATCCTAATCTCTAAAATCCTATTTTGATCGGATCAAAATAAAAACGATTTATATTTCTATATAGGATAGAGTTTCTATATAGAATTAAGAATATAGGATTAGATTTCTTTCTATTGATTTATTTGTTTATATTTATATATATGTAATAATATATAGATACTAGCATTATTCCTTTTCTTAAAATAAAAGGTGACATACAAGCACTCAATTTTATCTATTTCTTGATTTCCCCGTGAATTGTATGTTTATAACAATAGGGACAGAATTTTCTCAATTCCAATCGACTAGGGGTATTATGCCGATTCTTTTGAGTAATATATCTGGAAATTCCCGCGGATTCTTTCTTAATATCATTTCGAACACAACTGGTACATTCCAAAATAATTGTTACTCGAACATCTTTACCCTTGGCCATGAAACCTCCTTTGGATTTATGATTCACCCCAATCTTCTATTTTATTTTTAGGATCCAGAAAGAACAAGAACCAAAAAAATAGAAGTTGTTAACTAAAAAAAATTTTGAAATATTTCGTTGCAATTAATATTAATTAGTAATTAAATAAAAATTAAATAATAAGCAATACAATGATTTTGTGAAAACTTAAAATCTTTGTAGAGTATTTTTTTTTAAGTATCTCATCGGATACTCTTTCCCTAGCAACACTTTTTTTGTTCTATTACTAATTTAATTGGATCCTGAACCCTCATTTTTATGACCTTTCGCCCCCCCCCACTTTTTTCTAATTATTTTTTTAGAATGAATTAGAAAAAAAAAGGGGGGGGATTAGTCCCCGATCGTTGATCGTATCTCTAAAATTTTTCACCCCTTTCTGATGTTAATAACTAGAATGAAAAAAAGGGAAATGTTAATGCATCGGGAAATAAACGATTAATCTCTATTAATAAACCTGCTAACGAAGCGAACCATAGAGTACTTAGTACCGGTGCTACGGAAAGATATGTTTTTAGATCTCGCATTTGAAATCCTCCTTCTTTATTTATTGTATTACATTATATATAGTAATATATATAACTACGGATGTACATGTAGTTAAGAAATTCTTGTATTTGTATACGTAACTTCCGCCCCCCCACTTTGAAAATGAGAATTGAAATATTGTCTACTAGAACGATCTTATAAATTCCATTTGAAATTTGAAAATGGAAACGCCTATTTATGTCAAATTGAAATTGAGAGAATTTTCGTAAAAAAAAGTCATTTTTTAATTATAGGTTTGTTATCTGATATGAGAAAAAAAGAAGAAATGAATTTGATATACCAATAAAAAAGAAGAAGGATGTGGAAAACAAGACAGGAATTCTCTACAATGACACTGTAAACCAATTGAAAGGGATGTAGCGCAGCTTGGTAGCGCGTTTGTTTTGGGTACAAAATGTCACGGGTTCAAATCCTGTCATCCCTACCTATTACTACTCTTCTGAGCAGTAACGAGGGATCTTTTTTAGATCTATCTTTTTTTAATAAAATTGGACATACATATAATTCTGAAATTTATGATATACTATGATATAATATAGTATATACGTACAAAATGGATTCGGGTTAAAGAATGTCCTCTTTCTAGCCTTTTCATTTTTTAGAAAAAAAAAAGAAAAACGCTCTTAGTTCAGTTCGGTAGAACGTGGGTCTCCAAAACCCAATGTCGTAGGTTCAAATCCTACAGAGCGTGAAATCCCTCTTGTTTATTAGATTGTGTCAAAATTCCACTGTTCACAAATTATTGAGCAGCAATCTGAATTAGACCTCCCGCATATGAAAGCAAGAAGGAGGTCAGTCAAAAAAAAAAAAAGAGATGTTAATTAATCAAAAGTCCAACTGATCACCACGTCTGTATTGTAAATAAGCAGTTACGAATAATCCAGCCAAAGTAATAGGAATTAGACCTAAGACGATTCCAAATAAAAAAACTTCAATCATTTCAATTTTCTTTTGTTTTCATTTTTGAAAGGGAGAAAAGAGAGGTACTATCTATTCCTAGCTTTTAATCTGTATTGCCGATGAATCTCAATGAGCAAAATTGGCTAATTAACACGGTACGGAACTATCGAACATATGAAATACCACTGAAATCCTTTTTTATAAAAAAATCTTCATTCAATTAATTTCAAATAAGTCGTATTTTGCTTAAACCAATAAATAGAACTGAGGTTATAGTTAAAGCTGCTAGTAGAAAACCGAAATAACTAGTTATAGTAGGCATGAAGGGACTCAATAAAATATGTTTTTTTATACATATGTTTCTAAAGTACTTCCCTAAGT